ATGACGCTGTCCAGAAATCAAATTCTTTCGTGGATTGGATTTCACTCGACTGTCTGCGGCCCCATTGCGTGTGCTCGGGGTAGAAGTTTTGTATAAATGTATCGCCGTTTCATTAAATAGTTGGATTGAAGCTCTTTTCTTTCTACAAAAAAAGGAGTGGAATATAATAACCCGGTTGAAGCGTAATGATCATACGTCTGTAATGCCTTGTATGTCCCATAATAGGTCCCATTCTTCGACCCTTTCCCGGGAGCCGATGACTATTCATAGCTATTACCTTAACCCCAAAGAAGAGTTCGACCCAATGCTTGATTTCTGTCCTAGTTGATCCTGACTCAACATTAGAAGTATATTGATTCTTCCCCACCAATAACCGAACACTTTTTTCTGTAAATACCGATTTGATTCCATCCATAAATCCCCTTTCTTTCCTATGAGTTCCAGTATTGATAAGAATTCTAGTTCTTACTGTTCATATGTTATAGTATGAATATACCACACCAATTCGTTCTCTATTAAGATTCGAATTCTGATGATACAGAGCCAGTTCCAATAGACTGAACCATTCCTATCTATCCCATTGGTGTGCATCCAGTAGGAATTGAACCTACGAATTCGCCAATTATGAGTTGGGCGCTTTAACCATTCAGCCATGGATGCTTGGATCATCATACATCGTGAATAAATCATTTCCAACCATAACCATGCCAAGAAAACCGAAGAGAGGGTATGAAGTCCAATTATGGATCTTCGAATTGAGAGAGATATTGAGAGAAATCAAGAATTTTCGCTATTTGTATTTGTTAGATTCATGGACCAAATTCGATTTAGTGGGATCTTTCACTTACCTTTTTTTCCACCAAGAACGTTTTCTGAAACTCTTTGACCCCCGAATTGGGAGTATCCTACTTTCGGGTTCAACAAGCAACCGATCTTTCACGAGCAAAGTTGTAGTACTGGTTAAGGGTGTAGTACTGATTCTAGTAGCGGTCCTTCTATCTCGTATGCACCATCAAACTATGGTCGAAAGAAAAAATCTCTATTTGAGGGGGCTTCTTCCTATACCTATGAATTCCATTGGACCCAGAAATGATACATTGTTTCGGTCTTCCCATCGGTTGGTTGTTTCGCTCCTGTATCTTCCAAAAGGGAAAAAGATCTCTGAGAGTTGTTTCATGGATCCGAAAGGGAGTCCTTGGGTTCTCCCAATAACTCAAAAGTGTATCATGCCTGAATCTAACTGGGGTTCGCGGTGGTGGAGGAACCGGATGGGGAAAAAGAGTGATTCTAGTTGTAAGATATCGAAAGAAACCGTAGCTGGAATTGAGATCTCATTCAAAGAGAAAGATATCCAATATCTGGAGTTTCTTTTTGTATCCTATACGACGGATGATCCGATGGTCAGAGACCACGATTCGGAATGGTTTGATGGACTTTCTCCGAGGAAGAAGCGAAACAGAATCAACTTGAATTCGGGACAGCTATTCGAAATCTTAGTGAAACACTGGATTTGTTATCTCATGCCTGCTTTTCGTGAAAAAAGACCAATGGAAGGGGAGGGTTTCTTCAAACAACAGGGATCGAATTTTTTGAGGCAGGTATCGAGAGAGAATTGGATTTGGTTAGACAATGTGTGGTTGGTAAACAAGGATCGGTTTTTTAGCAAGGTACGGAATGTATCGTCAAATATTCAATATGATTCCACAAGATCTAGTTTCGTTCAAGTAACGGATTCTAGCCAATTGAAAGGATCTTCTGATCAATCCAGAGATGCTTTCGATTTCATTAGGAATGAGGATTCGGAATCTCACACATTGATCAATCAAAGAGAGATTCAACAACTCAAAGAAAGATCTATTCTTTTGGATTGGGAGCCTTCCTTTCTTCAAACGGAACGAACCGAGCTAGAATCAGACCGATTCCCGAAAAGCCTTTCTGAAGATTCCTCAATGTCCCGGCTATTCGCGGAACGTGAGAAGCAGATGATTCGTCATCTGCTTCCGGAAGAAATGGAAGAATTTCTTGGGAATTCTACAAGATCAATTCGTTCTTTTTTCTCTGACAGATGGTCAGAACTTCATCTGGGTTCGAATCCTACTGAGAGGTCCGATCCTAATCCTAAATTGTTGAAGAAACAACAGGATGTTTCTTTTGTCCCTTCCCGGCGATCGGAAAAGAAAGAAATAGTGGATCTATTCAAGATAATTCCGTATTTACAAAAGACCATCTCAATTCATCCTATTTCATTAGATGCGGGATGTGATATGGTTCCGAAGGATGAACCGGATCTGGATAGTTCCAATAAGAGTTCATTCTTGACCCAAAATCCATTTTTGGATTTATTTCATCTATTCCATGACCGGAACAGGGTGGGGTCCACGTTACACCACGATTTTGAATCCGAAGAGAGATTTTCAAAAATGGCAGATCTACTCATTCTATCAATCACCGAGCCGGATCTGGTGTATGATTATGATAGGGTATTTTTTCCCTTTTGATTCCTAAAGAGAGGGCCAAAAAAGGATCTTGAACGAAGCACTCATCTTCAGGAATGAATCGAGAATGAAGTTTTCATTGGTTCTGCTTCCTCTCTTTTATGAAGATCCAAAACCAAAAAGAGTGGTATTTGCTAGCATGAAAGGGGATCCAATAGGAAATGAGACTCTGAATCATAGAACTAGAATGAAATATACGATCAACCAACATCTCTCGAATTTGAAAAAAAGTCCGAAGAAAGGGTCCGACCTTCTTAGTTCTCGAACCGAGAGATCCATGAATCGGGATCCTAATCCATATAGATACAAATGGACCCACAATTTCCAGGAATATTTGGAACATTTCATTTCTGAGGCGAAGAGGCGTTTTCAATTTCAAGTAGTGTTCGATCGATTACGTATGAATCCGACTCAATATTTGATTGATTGGGCCGAGTTTATGGCCAAACTGTCGAAGTCACATCCCTTTTTGACGAAGTCACCTCGTTTCCTTTTGTCGAAGGCATCTTTCTTTTTGTCGAATTCACTTCCCTTTTGGTCGAAGTCACTTCTCTTCTTTTTGTCGAAGTCACTTCTCTTTTTTTCCTTTTTGTCGAAGTCACTTCCTTTTTTCTTTTTGAGTATCGGCCCCATTCCTGGGTCTGAGATCCCCATCTATATCTATGAATTGAAAGGGCCGAATGATCAACTCTGCAATCAGTTGTTAGAATCAATAGGTGTTCAAATCGTTCCTTTTAATAAATGGAAACCCTTCTTATTGGATGATCATGATCCTTCCCAAAAATGGAAATTCTCGATCAATGGAGGCACACTATCACCATTTTTGTTCAATAAGACAAAATGGATGATTGACTCATTCCCTACTAGAAAGAATTGGAGGAAAGACTTTGATAACACGGAGTCCTATTTCTCAATGATATCCCACGATCGAGACAATTGGCTGAATCCTGTGAAAGCATTTCATAGAAGTTCATTGATATCTTCTTTTTCTAAAGCAAATCGACTTCGATTCTTGAATAATCCACATCACTTCTGGTTCTATTGTAACAAAAGATTCCCTTTTTATGTGGAAAAGGCCCTTCTCAAGCATTCGGATCTTACGTATGGACAATTCCTCAATATCTTGTTCATTCGCAACAAAAGATTTTCTTTGTGCGTCGGTAAAAAAAAACATGTTTTTTTGGAGCGAGATACGATTTCACCAATCGAGTCACAGGTATCTAAGATATTCATACCTAACGATTTGCCCCAAAGTGGTGACGAAACGTATAACTTGGACAAATCTTTCCATTTTCCAATTCGATCCGATCCATTCGTTGGTATAGCTATTTATTCGATCGCAGACATTTCTGGAACACCTCTAACAGAGGGACAACTAGTCCATTTTGAAAGAACGGATTGTCCACCTCTTTCAGATATGAATCTATTTGATTCCGAAGGGAAGCAGTATCTCAATTTCAATTCAAACCTGGGTTTGATTCACACTTCATGTGCTGAGAAATCCAAAAAGAGGAAAAACCGGCGTCTTAGGGTTAAGAAACGGCAGATGGATAGAACCCTTCAACGAGAGCGTGCTTTTTCAAATCTCTCAAAATGGAATCTGTTCCAACCCTATATTCCGTGGTTCTTTACTTTAACAGGGTTCAAATATCTAAAATTCGCCCTTTTAGATCCTTTTTCAAACCTATTGCGGAGTCACATATCCATTTTTCAGGATATTCTGGAGACATCATGGTGGATTCTTCAGACAAAATTGTGGGCGATTCTTTCCAAATGGACTCTCAGTGAGATTTCGAGTCAGTGTTTCCAGAATCTTCTTCTGTCCGCAGAAATGATTCATCGAAATAATGAGTCACCCCTATGGCTGAGATCATCAAATGCTCGGGAGTTCCTCATCCTTTTCCTTCTTCTTGTTGCTGGATATCTCGTTGGTACACATCTTCTCTTTGTTTCCCGAGCCTCTAGTGAGTTACAGACGGATTTCAAAAAGATCAAATCTTTGATGATTCCATCATACATGATTGAGTTGCGCAAACTTCTGGATAGGTATCCTACATCTGAGCGGAATTCTTTCTGGTTAAAGAATCTCTTTCTAGTTGCTCTGGAACAATTAGTCTATTTTCTAGAAGCAATATGGGGTTCTGCTTTTAACATGCTATTGGGTGGCGGTCCCGCTTATGGGTTCAAATCCATAGGTTCTAAGAAGAAATTTTGGAATAGCAATCTCATCGGTATCCTGGATTTCCTAAGGATCATACCAAATCCCATCAATCGAATCACTTTTTCGAGAAATACGAGACATCTAAGTCGTACAAGTAAAGAGATCTATTCATTGATAAGAAAAAACGTGAACGTTGAGTGGATTGATGATCAAATAGAATCCTGGGTCGCGAACAGTGATTTGATTGAGGATGAAGAAAGAGAATTCTTGGTTCAGTTCTCCACCTTAACGACAGAAAAAAGGATGGATCAAATGCTATTGAGTCTAACTCATAGTGATGGTTTATCAAAGAATGACTCTAGTTATCAAATGATTGAACAACTGGGATCAATTTACTTACGATACGTAGTTGACATTCATCAAAAGGATCTAATGAATTATGAGTTCAATAGATCCTGTTTAGCAGAAAGACGGATATTCCTTGCTCATTTTCAGACAATCACTTATTCACAAACCTCGTGTGGGGCTACTCGTTTTCATTTCCCATCTCATGGAAAACCCTTTTCGCTCCGCTTAGCCCTATCCCCCTCTAGGGGTATTTTAGTGATAGGTTCGATAGGAACTGGACGATCCTATTTGGTCAAATCCCTCGCGACAAACTCCTATGTTCCTTTCATTACGGTAGTTCCGAACAAGTTCCTGGATGACATTCCTTATGAGATCGATCCTTATGATAGTGACGCTGCCGATCTTTATAGTGATTATAGTGATTATAGTGATAGTGATGATAGTTACGCTATTGATGAGAGTGACGATATTGATATTGATGAGAGTGACGATAGCGATAGCGATGATGACCTTGATATCGATGATATAGAGCTGCTAAATGAGCTAACTACGGATAGGGATAGACTACTACTAGACCGATTTAGTATCCCCCTTACATTCGAATTAGCAAAAGCAATGTCCCCTTGCATACTCTGGATTCCAAACATTCATGATCTGTCTGTGCGTGCGTCGAATGACTTATCCCTCGGTCTATTAGTGAACTCTCTCTCCAGGGATTGTGAAAGATGCTCCACTAGCAATATCCTTGTTATTGCTTCGACTCATATTCCCAAAAAAGTGGATCCCGCTCTAATAGCTCCGAATAAATTAAATACATGCCTTAAGCTACGAAGGCTTCTTATTCCACAACAACGAAAGCACTTTTTCACTCTTTCATATACTAGGGGATTTCACTTGGAAAAGAAAATGTCCCATCCTAATGGATTCGGGTCCATAACCATGGGTTCCAGTGTACGAGATCTTGTAGCACTTACCAATGAGGCCCTATCCATTAGTATTGCACAGAAGAAATCCATTATAGACACTCATACAATTCGATCCGCTCTTCATAGACAAACTTGGAATTTGCGAGCCAAGGTAAGACCGGTTCCGGATCATGGGATCCTTTTCTATCAGATAGGAAGGGCTGTTGCACAAAATGTACTTCTAAGTAATGGCCCCATAGATCCTATATCTATCTATATGAAGAAGAGATTCCCTAAGGAAGGGGGTTCTTATTTGTACAACTGGTACTTCGAGCTTGCAACGAGCATGAAGAGATTAACGATACTTCTTTATCTTTTGAGTTGTTCTGCCGGCTCGGTCGCTCATGATCTTTGGTCTGTACCCGGACCCGCTGAAAAAAAAGGGATCACTTCTTATTTGGTTGAGACTGATTCTGCTCTAGTTCGTGGCCTATTAGAAGTATTCGAAGGAGAAGGGACTCTGGTGGGATCCTCTCGGACAGAAAAAGATGGCAGTCAGTTTGATAATGATCGAGTGACATTGCTTCTTCGGTCCGAACGAAGGAATCCCTTCGATATGATGCAAAATGGATTTTGTTCTAGCGTTGATCAGAAATTTCTCTATGAAAAAGACGAATCGGAGTTTGAATTGGAAGAAGGGGTTGCATTTGGAGAAGGAGACCTCGACCAGCAACAGATAGAGGAGGATTTCTTCAATGACATAGTTTGGTCTCCTAGAATATGGTACCCCGATCTATTTGGTTGGATCGAAAGGCCCAATGAATTGGGATTTCCCTATTGGTCCCGGTCATTTTGGGGCACGCGGATCATTTCTCATCAAGAGAATGATTCGGAGTTCTTGCAGAGTGGAAGCATGCAGTCCCAGACACGAGATCGATTTTACAAAGAACAAGTCTTTTTTCAATTTCAAATAAGCCAATTTCTTTGGGACCCTGCGAATCCATTCTTTTTCGATGCGCCTGTGTTTTCACGTCGAGAATTCTTTGCAGATCAAGAGATGTCAAAGGAGCTTCTTACTTCCCTAACAAGTCCTCCTACATCGCTGTCTCAAAGCTGGTTCATCAAGAATACGCAAGAAAATAACTTCGAATTGTTGATTCATCGCCAGAGATGTCAGAGATGGCTTAGAACCAATAGTTCATTATCTAATGGGTCTTTCCGTTCGAATATTCTATCCGAGAGTTATCAGTATTTATCAAATCTGTTCCTATCTAACGGAACGCTATTGGATCAAATGACAAAGACATTGTTGAGAAAGAGATGGCTTTTCCCGGATGAGATGAACCATTTGATTCATTTAACAGGAGAAAGATTTCCCATTCCTTAGCCGGAAAGATATGTGGCCATGAAAGGGGGATTAAGTGGAACAGAATTGACCGGGTGGTAGAGTCGTGGAACTACTTGTTTCTTCCATATTTTTGGCCTTAGCTACATGGAACTGCTACTGCGGAAACATGAAAGAATTGAAATCTTAGATCAAAACACGATGTCTGTATGGATGGTCTGAACTGCCTAAACAAGAATTCTGGAA